TACTTATTTATTTTTTTTTTTGCTTTTTTGTTTCGCATTTCTCATCAAACAAATCCGGGAATTTCCATTACTTCAACCAGTACCGATTGATGGGAGAGAGACATATGTGGATTAGTACAATTATTGGTAGCATCGTATTCAGAATTCCAAGAGATACCGTACTGGGTCGGACTTTTTCTTTTTCGATTGCTCCCGATCCGGGTAATGGAATAGAATACCTATGTTTCCTGGGAACACATATACAAATGGAATTCCTTTCTTGTACGCTACAAAATGAATTTAACATAGTTACCCTGATAGAATACTTTTCAGATTAAACCTATCTCTTTTTCTGGTTCCGATTGTGTGTAACCTCAATTACTAATTTGAATTTGAAACAATTTATCTCATTCAAATTGAACACCGAACTTTTTATATATACGTCCCAGTCCTAATCCAAGGAAAGAGGATATTAATAAAAGAAAGATCAAACAAGGATCCCGCCCCTCTTAGCAGGGGAATGAATAATCTTTTTTTCCTTCCTAAGGTAAAGGTCCCATCGAAGAAAGAACAAATTCTAAAATAGTGAATTTGATGGAATATTCTATCTTTTATACTGGGACTCATCTTTATCACACTTCTTTGTCTTCCAAGAAAATTAGATCATTAAAAAAATGGAGTTTAGAACTTAACTCCGTCCTTTTTTCCATTTCACTTCTATTGTTTGTTTGGGTTTGTAACCAATGGAAGTGGAAAAGCGGTCAGATGATACTTCATCAGATGATTGTACAAGGAAGGCGGTAGGTTATAGAAAAGAAAGAGAAAGAATGGAAAAGAATGATAAATATAAATAAAGGAATTCTTGATTGGATCAGGAATCAAATTTTGGATTCGGTATGGATAAAAGATCTTCCTATGTTATACTATTCAATTCTCGACAATGAATCGATTTGATAGCTCAGATATTGTTATTCATGATATTGATCCGATTCAATATCATCGAGATGTAATTCATCCCATTGAATTTACAGGCGAAAGATTTATCATCTCTATGGGATTAAATCCCGAGTTATTGCGAAGTAAAAAAAAAGAAACGATGAGATTATGGAAGTAAATATTCTCGCATTTATTGCTACTGCACTGTTCATTCTAGTTCCTACTGCTTTTTTACTTATCATCTACGTAAAAACAGTCAGTAAAAATGATTAATTTGACTGAAACTTGACTCCTTAGTTCTTATCAATGATTGAAGAAATAAAATAAAAAGGATTCCAATTTCGCGTCTTAAATGAAATGAGCGGACTAGAATCAGCAGTATTCTATGAGATCCGATAGTATGGTAGAAAGATTCATATATTTATTTCTACCATACTATTTATTAGTGTTAGTGTAATGTATAAAGTTATACTCTATAAAGATAGAGGCTTAATATAGATCAATCTAAAATATGTATCTTCATATATCATATATGTAGATATCAATTACATATATGTAATGTACATAGGACCCCAATTCTATTTCTTTGCTTCATCTATTTGTATTGATTCCAATCAATCTGAAAAAATCTAAAGGCAACTCTTACTCTTACGGTTCTAATTCCTAGATTTCTGATTATTTCCAATATGAATCCCGGTATCCATCGAAAGAATCAAATCAATGAAGGAAAAATGGTATAGGCATATATTAATAAAAGAAAACCAAGTAATCTTTTTTTTTTTCGCATTCCGAAGAAATAATTGATTGAGCCGTTGACAGATGATTCAAGGAGTTCTCTGGGAACTTCTTCGGATTTCGAAAAAGAGTAGTAAACCCCACCGATTTTTAACGCTTGAACCATGATATGAAACGAGTCGATAAAGCATAAGTAAAATTTCTAAAATAATAAAACAAGCGGTAAGTGCGCAATTTTAATTTGTGACTTGCCCAAGGCAAGATCTTATTATGCGTAGTATTTCGTTGGACACTCACTATGTCTATGTTGTTTCCCATAGAAAGTGCGTATCCACTTAATATTAATAACAGAACGATCTATAAAACAATTGATACAGTTTGATTTCTCAACTCAATTAGTAGTACCCTTAGAGTCCACTTCTTCCCCATACTACGAGTGAAAGGGAAAATGTAAAGACTACCATTAAAGCAGCCCAAGCGAGACTTACTATATCCATGTGAATTATGTCCCCTATCTCTATGAATATGAAGGAATTATTCCATTATTGTTCACTAATAATAGTGGAATCAATGGTGCAGAGTAAAAAAAAAAGGGGGGGGTTCTGACCCAACACTATTGATGAACCAATCCAATAAATCCACTTATAACAAGTTCGTATATGATTTCTAGTAGAATCGGGAAACATTAAACACAATAAAAAAAATAGGCAGTGACACCTTTGGAAAGTATCAAGGGAATGTTACTAATGGAACATGTAGGATAATAAAACCTATTGTTTCTTTTGTTGCCCTTCATAAGTAAAAGGCATAAAAATATGGAATCAAGATAGATCACTATCTATCACATACC